TTTTTTTTTTTTTTTTTTTCTAATAATTTTTATTTTCTTAATAAATAATTTCATTATTATTATTAAATTAATTTAATATATTTATATCCAATTATAGAATATAATCATAAATATTTTATATATAATTATATAATCTATTGACCTTACTATTACCTAATATGTAAAATATTTAATAATAATTCATTCCCTAGTATTATATATATATAAATATATTAATATAATATAAATAATAAGTTTTTGTATATATTTAAATATTAATAATTTTTTCTTTTTTCCTTTGATAAGCAAACTATATCCTAGATTTATTATTTATATACATATAACATCCTTGTTTATCATTATATTACCTTTTCACTTTTAGATACTAAAAAGGTATATTATTAATATCAAGATATATATATATAAATAATTATTACCTATTACCATGGTAATTATTTATTGGAAGCAAATAATGAAAAAATGCACTTTTTGAAAATGGCAAACAATGGAATTCAAGAGTAAGCCCTTTTTAAAAAATTGCAAAAATTTTACATTTTTTGTCATTTTTTTCAAAATTTAAAAATTCTGATACTATGAGATTCAAGCAAATTCATTTTTTTTTTTTCAAAAAAAAATTTTTTTTTAAAAAAAATTTTATTAACAATAACATTAAAATTTACCTATAAACCAATTTTTTGATTAATTTTCAATTATTTACATATGTTTATGAAAAAAACTTTCTAATAAAAGTTTTAATAAAGTGCCTGATAAAAAGGATTATCTTGATAGGATAAATTATACAATATATTGTCTTTATTACATTTAATAGAATTTAACTATTTCCTAAAATATCAAAAATTTTTATACAACATATACTAAAATGTAAAAAAGATAAGCTAATTAAGCTCCTGGGTTCATACCCCATTTATAAAGGTTTTAATCCTTTTCTTTTTAATTTTTAAATTTTATTTTATAATATTTTACATAACATTAATTTTAAGAAGAATAATTTCTATTTCAGCAAATTCTTGATTAAGAATATGAATTGGATTAGAAATTAATTTATTATCAATTATTCCTTTAATAAATTCATCAAAAAATATAATATCTTCAGAATCTTCTATCAAATATTTTATTACTCAAGTATTTGCATCTTCAATACTTATATTTGCAATTATTTATATATATAATCAATCTTATAATTTTATCAATCTAAATTCTTTTATCTACATATCTGCACTACTAACAAAAATGGGAGCTGCCCCCTTTCATTTTTGATTTCCAGAAGTAATTGAAGGATTAAATTGATTAAATAGAATAATTTTATTAACATGACAAAAAATTGCCCCAATAATTATACTTACTTATAATTTAAATATTAATTTTCTAACTATCATTATTATTCTATGTATATTAATTAGAGGAATTATAGGTATTAATCAAATTAGACTACGCAAAATTATAGCATATTCTTCAATTAATCATATAGGATGAATAATTTCAACATTTTTTTTTATTGAAACTATATGAATTTACTATTTTATAATTTATACAATTATTACAATTAACCTATCATTTATATTTATAAAATTCAATATTTTTTACTTAAATCAATTATATTCAATTCTTAAAGAAAATATTTTCATTAAATTATTCTTTATTTTAAATTTTATAAATTTAGGTGGATTACCACCATTCCTAGGATTTTTACCAAAATGAATTACTGTCCAAACTTTAATTATTAATAAATTTTATATTCTTTCATTTTTTATAATAATTTTAACTTTATTAACTTTATACTTTTATATACGAATTACTTTTTCAACAATTTTACTCTCATCTAATGAAATCTTCTTCACTAAATCTCCAACATTTAATCTATTTAGATTAATTTTATTTAACTTTATTTCACTAAGAAGATTAATTTTATGTACTATAATTTTTAATTTAACTTAATCTTTTAAGGATTTAAGTTAAATTAAACTTGAAGCCTTCAAAGCTTCCAATAAGAACCTTTTCTTAAGCCTTACCTTTAGCCCTCTTTCTCTTTAGTTTTATATAAAATTATAGTACATAAAATTCTTTTTAAAAATAAATTTTATAAGTTTTAGGGATACCTCCCACCTTTAAATTTGCAATTTAAAATCATTGTTGAATATAAAACTTGGTAAAAGAAATTAAATTTCGTAAATAAATTTACAGTTTATTGCCTAATCTCAGCCATTTTACCGAACAAATGATTATTCTCTACAAACCACAAAGATATTGGAACTTTATATTTTATTTTTGGTGCTTGATCAGGAATAATTGGAACTTCATTAAGATTATTAATTCGTACAGAATTAGGTAATCCTGGGACCTTAATTGGTGATGATCAAATTTATAATGTCATTGTAACTGCCCATGCATTCATTATAATTTTTTTCATGGTTATACCTATCATAATTGGGGGATTTGGAAATTGACTAGTTCCTTTAATACTTGGTGCCCCAGATATAGCATTCCCTCGAATAAATAATATAAGATTTTGGTTATTACCTCCTTCTCTATCTTTACTTTTAATAAGAAGAATAGTTGAAAGAGGAGCAGGGACAGGATGAACTGTTTACCCCCCTCTTTCTTCAAATATTGCTCATGGAGGAGCATCAGTTGACTTAGCAATTTTTAGATTACATTTAGCAGGAATTTCATCAATTTTAGGAGCAGTAAATTTTATTACTACAGTAATTAATATACGATCAAATAATATATCCTATGATCGTCTTCCCTTATTTGTATGATCTGTTGCAATTACAGCTTTATTACTTCTTTTATCATTACCAGTTCTAGCAGGAGCAATTACTATATTGTTGACTGATCGAAATTTAAATACTTCATTTTTTGACCCTATCGGAGGTGGAGATCCAATTTTATACCAACATTTATTTTGATTTTTTGGACACCCTGAAGTCTATATTTTAATCCTTCCTGGGTTTGGTTTAATTTCCCATATTATTAGACAAGAAAGAGGTAAAAAGGAAACATTTGGAACTTTAGGAATAATTTATGCAATAATAGCAATTGGTCTATTAGGATTTATTGTATGAGCACATCATATATTTACTGTAGGAATAGATGTTGATACACGAGCTTATTTTACTTCAGCTACAATAATTATTGCTGTACCAACTGGAATTAAAATTTTTAGATGATTAGCCACATTACATGGTACACAATTAAGATATTCACCATCATTATTATGAGCTTTAGGATTTGTATTTTTATTTACTGTAGGAGGATTAACTGGAGTAATTTTAGCAAATTCATCTATTGATATTATTTTACATGATACTTACTATGTTGTTGCACATTTTCATTATGTATTATCAATAGGAGCCGTTTTTGCGATTATAGGAGGATTAGTACAATGATACCCATTATTTACAGGATTAACCCTTAATTCCAAATTTCTAAAAATTCAATTTATTGTGATATTCATTGGAGTAAATTTAACTTTTTTCCCTCAACATTTTTTAGGATTAGCAGGTATACCTCGTCGTTATTCTGATTATCCTGATGCTTATACAACATGAAATATTATTTCCTCAATTGGTTCAATAATTTCTTTAATTAGAATTTTTATTCTTCTATTTACAATTTGAGAAAGAATAATTTCCCAACGAAAAAGAATTTCTACAATAAATCTTTCTTCTTCAATTGAATGATTACAACAAATACCACCAGCTGAACATAGATATTCTGAATTACCAATATTATCTAATTTCTAATATGGCAGAATAGTGCAGTGGATTTAAACCCCAAATATAAAGAATTATAACTTTTTTTAGAAATCGCTACATGAAAATCTATTTCAGCTCAAGATAGTGCATCTCCTTTAATAGAACAGTTATATTTTTTTCATGATCATACTATAATAATTTTACTTATAATTACTACTTTAGTTGGGTATATTATAATAAGACTTTTTTTTAATAAATATAATAATCGATTTTTATTAGAAGGCCAAACAATTGAATTAATTTGAACAATTTTACCTGCAGTAACTTTAATTTTTATTGCTCTTCCTTCTCTTAAACTTTTATATTTATTAGATGAAATTAATAATCCTTTAATTTCTATTAAATCTATTGGACATCAATGATATTGATCTTATGAATATACAGATTTTCAAAAAATTGAATATGATTCTTATATAACCCCTAGAAATGAATTAAACTTAAATTCATTTCGTTTATTGGATGTTGATAATCGAATTATTTTACCTTTTAATTCACAAATTCGTATAATAGTTACTGCAGCAGATGTTCTACATTCATGAACTATTCCTTCTTTAAGAGTAAAGATTGATGCAACTCCAGGTCGATTAAATCAAATTAGATTTTTAATAAATCGTGCAGGATTGTTTTTTGGACAATGTTCAGAAATTTGTGGGGCCAATCATAGATTTATACCTATTGTAATTGAAAGAATTTCTACACATTTTTTTATTAAATGAATAACTAAAATGTCCCTAATTTCATTAGATGACTGAAAGTAAGTACTGGTCTCTTAAACCACATAATAATATAGTAACGTATATTTCTAATGGAAAATTTAGTTAAATTAATAACATTAGTTTGTCAAACTAAAATTAATAAATCTTATTAATTTTCTATCCCTCAAATAGCTCCAATAAACTGATTTTTTTTATTTTTAATATTTTCTTTAATTTTTCTTATATTTAATTCAATTAACTATTTTTCTATTATTTATTCAATTAAAAAAATTAAAATATCTAATATTAAAAATAATATTATTAATTATAAATGATAACAAATTTATTTTCAACCTTTGACCCAAGAACAAACTTTAATTTAAGTCTTAATTGAATAAGAACTTTTTTAGGAATAATTTTTATTCCAATAATATTTTGATTAATTCCATCTCGATTAAATTTTATATGAAATAAAATTATTATAACTTTACATAATGAATTTAAAATTTTAATTGGAAATAATAAAATTAAAGGAAGAACATTAATTTTTATTTCATTATTTAGATTTATTTTATTTAATAATTTTGTAGGATTATTTCCTTACATTTTCACTAGAACAAGTCATTTAATTTTAACATTAAGATTAGCATTACCTTTATGACTTTCTTTTATAATTTATGGATGAATTAACAATACTATACATATATTTGCACATTTAGTCCCTCAAGGTACTCCACCTATTTTAATACCATTTATAGTATGTATTGAAACTATTAGAAATATTATTCGTCCTGGAACTTTAGGGGTACGATTAGCTGCAAATATAATTGCTGGTCATCTTCTTATTACTTTAATAGGAAATACAGGCCCTTCTTTAAGCCTTACTATAGTAAATTTTTTAATTATTGGTCAATTTTTATTATTGATTTTAGAATCAGCTGTTGCTATTATTCAATCTTATGTATTTGCTGTACTAAGAACACTTTATTCTAGAGAAGTAAACTAATGTCAACAAATAAAAATCACCCCTTTCATTTAGTAGATGTCAGTCCATGACCTATTACAGGTGCTTTAAGAGCAATAATTACTATAATTGGTTTAATTAAATGATTCCATTTTTATAATAATAATTTATTTATATTAGGTACTTTAATTACATTATTAATTATATTTCAATGATGACGAGATATTTCCCGAGAAGGAACTTTTCAAGGACTTCATACATATAATGTAACAATAGGTCTTCGTTGAGGAATAATTTTATTTATTACTTCTGAAATTTTCTTTTTTATTTCATTTTTTTGAAGATTTTTTCATTCAAGACTTTCCCCTACTATTGATATTGGAATAATATGACCACCTAAAGGAATTTATCCTTTTAATCCTATTCAAATTCCTCTTCTAAATACTTTAATTTTATTAACCTCTGGATTAACTGTAACATGAGCACATCATAGATTAATAGAAAATAATTATACTCAAAGATTTCAAAGTTTAATAATTACAGTAATTCTAGGTCTATATTTTACAATACTTCAAGCATATGAATATATAGAAGCACCATTTTGTATCTCTGATTCAATTTATGGCTCATGTTTTTATATAGCAACAGGATTTCATGGACTACATGTAATTATTGGTACTACCTTTTTATTAATTTGTTTAATTCGACATTTTAAAAATCACTTCTCTTCTATTCATCACTTTGGATTTGAAGCTGCCGCTTGATATTGACATTTTGTAGATGTAGTATGATTATTCCTTTATATTTCTATTTACTGATGAGGTAGATAATTTATATAGTATAAATATTATAATTGATTTCCAATCAAAAGATCTAATTATTTTTAGTATAAATAATTTTTATAATATTAATTATAACATTAATTCTTTTTATTATTTCTTTAATTATTATGATTCTTGCTTCTATTATTTCTTATAAAAAATTTATTGACCGAGAAAAAAATTCCCCATTTGAATGTGGATTTGACCCTAAATCATCATCACGATTGCCATTCTCTCTTCAATTTTTCCTAATTGCAGTAATTTTCTTAATTTTTGATGTTGAAATCACATTATTAATTCCTTTAATTTTAACTATTAAAATTATTAATATTATAAATTACACAATTATTACAATTTTTTTTTTATTGATTTTATTAATTGGTTTATACCATGAATGAAACCAAGGGGCATTAAACTGAGCAATTTAGGATAATAGTTAATTATAACATTTAATTTGCATTTAAAAAGTATTGAATATCAATTTATCTTAAATAAGAAACAAAAAATTGTATTTAGTTTCGACCTAAAATTTTGGTGATTCCACCCTTATTTTTAATTGAAACCAAAATAGAGGTATATCACTGTTAATGATATCATTGTAAATTAATACCAATTAAAGAAATATGTCATCAAAATTAAGCTTCTAACTTAAATTTTTAGCGGTGAAATTCCGTTAATATTTCTAATTTATATAGTTTAAATAAAACCTTACATTTTCAATGTAAAATTAAAAATTTTTTTTATAAATGTTTAAAAATATACTTATTACCTTAATATCTTCAATATTATGCTCTTAAATTTAAGCTATTTAAACAAATGTATATAAATAAGAATATTAATCAAATCACTATTATAATCAAATACACTTTAAAATTATTTTTATAAAATAATTGAAATATTATTCTTATACTTTTCAAATTATTGAAAATCCCCTGACTTCCATAATATTCTGATCAACCTTGATCAATATTTTTATAAACTAAATTCCCTAATATTAAAGGAAAAAAATTTACACCATATGTTGAAATAAAAGGTATATTTCACATATTTGAAAAAAAATAAGTTAATTGAATATTTATAAAAGACTTTAACTTATAATGTAAAGAAAATTTAGATATTTCTAAACCAATTCATATTCCTATAATGATAACAAATAAAGTTATAAATTTTATTAAATTTGGTAAACAAATTAAATAAGGAGTAGAAAATATTAATCATATTAATATTCTTCCTCCTATAATTACAAATAAAATTAATCCCCTTATTCCCTTTAATATAGTATACCCTAAATCTCTAACTGATCTCAAAGAAATAAAATTATTTAATCCTATTAATACATAATAAATTAAACGAAAAGTATACCTTACTGTTAATCCTGTAGAAATAAAATAAATAATATAAATATATATATTTAATATATCTATGGAAATAATTTCTAAAATTAAATCTTTCGAATAAAATCCAGATAAAAAAGGTAATCCACATAAAGCTATATTAGAAATAAAAAAAAATCTACATGTTAAAGGTATTAAACTTACTAATCCTCCTATAAAACGAATATCTTGACAATTTAATAAATTATGAATTATACAACCTGCACATATAAATAATAAAGCTTTAAATAAAGCATGTGTTAATAAATGAAAAAATGCTAACTTTATTTCCCCTAATGATAAAATTCTTATTATTAAGCCCAATTGACTTAAAGTTGATAATGCAATAATTTTTTTTAAATCATATTCAAAATTTGCTCCTAATCCTGCTATAAATATTGTTAATGTTGAAATAAATAACAAAAAATATATTAATAATAATCTAATTCCTCTTCTAAATCGGATTAATAAATAAACACCTGCAGTAACTAATGTAGAAGAATGAACTAATGAAGATACAGGAGTAGGTGCTGCTATTGCTGCAGGTAACCATGAAGAAAAAGGAATTTGAGCTCTCTTAGTTATAGCAGCTAAAATTACTAAAATTCTAATATAAAATATAATTTTATCATCCTTTATAAATTCTAAATAATAAATATAATTTCATCTACCATAATTTATTATTCAAGCAATTGCTATTAATAAAGCAACATCACCAATTCGATTCCTTAAAGCTGTAATTATTCCAGCATTATAAGACTTTACATTTTGATAATAAATTACTAAACAATAAGAAACTAACCCTAATCCATCTCAACCTAATAAAATTCTAATTAAATTAGGACTAATAATTAATATTATTATAGATAAAACAAATATACAAACTAATATAATAAATCGATTCAAATTTAAATCACCTCTTATATATTCCTCTCTATAGTAAATTACTATAGATGAAATAAATAATACAAATCTTATAAATAAAAATGATATTCAATCTAATAAAATTGTTATTATAATTATACAAGAGTTTACTCTTAATAATTCATATTCTAATATTAAACTGTAATCTAAAATAATACACAAAATTCTTGAACAAAAAAATATTACTCTAATAATTAAAAAAGTATAAAAATAAATTTTACAAATTCCTATAATTATCTAAGGTAAATATTACAACTTTGATATCACAAATCAATATTTTAATTAAACTACTTAAATATAATCATAATGAAAAATTTTCTCCCTTCAAAATTAATAAATTTAAAGGCAATCAATGTAATATTAATAATAAATATTCTCTTACAAATCCTCTTGAAAATCTAAATAATCCTGAGTAAAATTTACCATGTTGTGTATAAGAATATAAATATAATGAATATCTTGCTCTAAAAAAAGATATAAATATTAATATAATTATTGTTAAATAATTTCATGAAACTAATCTATTAATTAATATAATTTCTCCTATTAAATTTAAAGAGGGAGGAGCAGCCATATTAGAAGATATTAATAAAAATCACCATAATGACATTCTTGGTATTATATTAATTAAACCTTTATTTAAATATAAACTACGTCTACCAATACGTTCATAACTAATATTTGCTAAACAAAATAACCCAGAAGAACATAATCCATGAGCTAATATTATTGATAAAGCACCACATATTCCTCAAAAATTTATAGTTATAATTCCTGCTAATACTAATCCTATATGAGCAACTGAAGAATAAGCAATTAAAGCTTTAATATCTCTTTGACGTAAACAAATTAAAGATACATAAAATCCCCCAACTAATGAAATAATAATAAAAATAATATTAAACTTAATACCAATTCCTAAAAATACCTGTATTAACCGCATTATTCCATAACCCCCCAATTTTAATATAATTCCAGCTAAAATTATTGAACCCGAAACTGGAGCTTCAACATGAGCCTTTGGAAGTCATAAATGAATAAAATATATTGGTATTTTTACTAAAAACACTATATTTATAAATAAATAAATAAAAAATGAATCAATTGTCTTAAAAAAATAATAATAATCTAGTGAACCAAATTGATTATAAAAATAAAAGATTGAAATTATTATTGGCAATGAAGCAAATATAGTATAAAATAATAAATAAACTCCAGCTTGTAAACGTTCAGGTTGATATCCTCACCCTATAATTAATAATAAAGTAGGGATTAACCTTATTTCAAAAAAAATATAAAAAATTATTAAATTTATCCTAGAAAACGTACAAAATAAAGAAATTAATAATAATAATATTACTAATAAAAATAAATTATAAAAATTCTTTTTCTTATAAATCTTAACTCTTGCTAAAATTATTAATCTACAAATTCAAAAAGTTAATAAAATCATTACATATCTTAATAAATCACAACCTCAAATATATCTAATATTTATAAATAAATAATCAAATCTAAAATTTATTATAAAAAAAATAAATAATATAAAATAAATAAATTGATTTAACCAAAATCTATTAACTATTAATCTTAAAGGTATCATAAAAATTATTATTATAATAAATTTTATCATAATACATTAAAAGTTTGAAAATAATCATTTCCATGAGTTCGAATTAAAGATACTAAAATTGATAACCCTAATGCCCCCTCACATACTCTTATTGTTAAAAAAATTATTCTAAAATAATATTCATAATTAAAATATCTTAAATAAATAAATATATTAAAATATAATGATACTACAATAAACTCTAATCTTAATAATATTAATAATAAATGTTTACGTTTTAACCTAAAACTTAAAATTCCTATATAATATATTACTATAGAAAATAATCTTAATTCTATTACCATTAGTTTTAATAATTTAAAAAAAATATTGATCTTGTAAATCAAAAATAAGAAATTCTTTTAAAACTCAGAAGAAAGATCTTTTCTCTTATCTTTAATCTCCAAAATTAAAATTTTAATTAAACTATCTTCTGAATTTCTCTTATAATAATAATATCTTTATTATTTACAACTATATTTATTATTCTTAATCATCCTATATCTATAGGATTTATTTTATTAATCCAAACAATTTTAATTTCTTTAATTACTGGTTTATTTAATTACAATTGATGATTTTCCTATATTTTATTCATTATTATAATTGGAGGAATAATAGTTTTATTTATTTATATAACTAGAATCGCTTCTAATGAAAAATTTAAATTTTCTTACAAAATTACAATTTTTAATATTTTAATCCTTCCTGGGTTTTTATTTATAAATGATTACCTAATTGAATTAAAAAATAATAATTCCTTTAATATAGAAAATATAAATAACATTAACATTATACTAAATAAATTTTTATGTTTACCTTCTAATATAATTATATTTATAATAATTATTTATTTATTAATCACCTTAATTGCAATTGTAAAAATTGCTAATATTAAAAAAGGTCCTCTTCGACAAATAAACTAATGAAAATACCTTTACGTACTACTTCTCCCTTATTAAAAATTATTAATAACACTTTAATTGATTTACCCTCTCCCTCGAATATCTCCACTTGATGAAACTTTGGATCTTTATTAGGATTATGTTTAATAATTCAAATTATTACAGGAATTTTCTTAGCAATACATTATACAGCAAATATTGAAATTGCATTTAATAGAGTAATTCATATTTGTCGTGATGTAAATTATGGTTGGATACTACGAACTATCCATGCAAATGGTGCATCATTTTTCTTTATCTGTATTTATATACACATTGGACGAGGAATATATTATAGATCTTACTATTTTATTGAAACATGATTAATTGGAGTAACTATCTTATTTATTGTTATAGCAACAGCTTTCCTTGGTTATGTTTTACCTTGAGGACAAATATCATTTTGAGGAGCGACAGTTATTACAAATTTGGTATCCGCCATCCCTTATTTAGGTTCATCAATTGTTCAATGATTATGAGGAGGATTTGCAGTAGACAATGCTACATTAACTCGATTTTTTACTTTACATTTTTTACTTCCCTTTATTATTTTAGCATTAACAATAATTCATTTATTATTTCTTCATCAAACTGGATCAAATAATCCTTTAGGTACAAATAGAAATATTGATAAAATTCCATTTCATCCTTATTTTTCTCTTAAAGATTTATTAGGATTTACTATTATAACATTAATTTTAATTATATTAACTTTAATTAATCCTTATAGACTAGGTGATCCTGATAATTTTATTCCTGCCAATCCTTTAGTTACTCCTATTCATATTCAACCAGAATGATATTTTTTATTTGCTTATGCTATCTTACGATCAATTCCAAATAAACTAGGAGGAGTAATTGCATTAGTTATATCAATTGCTATCTTATATTTTATTCCTTTTATAAATAAAAAATTTTTTCAATCAACTCAATTTTACCCTATTAATAAAATTATATTTTGATTACTTTTATCAATTATTTCTTTATTAACATGAATTGGAGCTCGCCCTGTCGAAGATCCATTTATTTTAACTGGTCAAATTTTAACTATTTTATATTTTTTATATTACATTATTTCTCCATTAATTTATAAGATATGAGATAATATTATTTATAACTAGTTAATGAGCTTGTTTAAGCTTATATTTTGAAAATATAAGAAAGAGTATTTCTCTATTAACTTATACTAAAATTTATTAACTAAATTAATAAGGATAAAATAAATAATTTTATCCCAAAAAAAAATATTAAATAATTTAAAGAAATAGGTAAAAATCTTTTTCAAGCTAAATATATCAATTTATCGTAACGAAAACGAGGTAATGTCCCTCGAACCCAAATTCATATAAAAGATATAAAAACTAATTTTAATATAAATAATATTGACCTAAAATCACCCCCTAAAAATAATATACAACATAATATTCTTATAAATAAAATATTTGAATATTCAGCTAAAAAAATTAAAGCAAATCCTCCTCTTCTATATTCAACATTAAATCCTGATACTAATTCAGATTCTCCTTCTGCAAAATCAAAAGGAGTTCGATTAGTTTCAGCCAATCTAGAAACAAATCATATTAAACATAAAGGAAATATTAAAAAGATAAATCAAATAAATTTTTGAAATTTTATAAATTCCAATAAATTTAATCTTAAAACTATAAATAAAAAAGATAATAAAATCAATGATAAACTTACTTCATAAGAAATAGTTTGAGCAACAGCTCGTATCCCTCCTAATATTGCATAATTAGAATTTCTTGATCATCCAGCTAGTATAATTGTATATACTCTTAATCTAGAAATACATAAAATAAATAAAATTCCTAAATTAAAATTAAATAAATTAGATAATATAGGTAAACATATCCACAATAATAAAGACAAAAATAAATTAAAAATTGGAGATATATAATATAAATAATAATTAGATATAAAAGGATAAATTTGCTCTTTAGTAAATAATTTAATTGCATCTCTAAATGGTTGTAATAAACCTATATATCCTACCTTATTAGGACCTTTACGAATCTGAATATAACCTAAAACTTTTCGTTCTAATAAAGTTAAAAAAGCTACCCCTACTAAAACACATAACACTAATAATAAACTTCTTAATAAAACTATCATTATATCTTTAAAAATCAAGTATTACTTATATAAATTAATATATATATATATAAATTCTAAATTTATTGCACTATTCTGCCAAAATAACATTTTAATTTTATTCAATAAAATAAATAATTATTATAAATATTTGGTCCTTTCGTACTAAAATATTTTATATTAATTTAAGATAGAAACCAACCTGGCTCACACCGGTTTAAACTCAGATCATGTAAAATTTTAAAGGTCGAACAGACCTAATTAATTTAGCTTCTACACCAAATATTATTTTAATCCAACATCGAGGTCGCAAACTTTTTTATCAATATGAACTTTCTAAAAAAATTACGCTGTTATCCCTAAGGTAATTTTATCTTTTAATCATAATTTATGGATCAAATATTCATACATTAATGTTTATTTTTAAAAAAAGTTTATTAAATTTTACTATCACCCCAATAAAATAATTACTTAAAAATAAAATAACTATTCTAAATTTCTAATTTTATATTATTATTAAACTCTATAGGGTCTTCTCGTCTTTAAAATATATTTAAGCTTTTTAACTTAAATATAAACTTCTAAATAATTTATATAGAGACAGCTTTTTTCTTGTCCAACCATTCATTCCAGTCCTTAATTAAAGGACTAATTATTATGCTACCTTTGTACAGTTAAAATACTGCAGCCATTAAATATATATCATTGGGCAGGTTAGACTTTAAATTATTTTCAAAAAGACATGTTTTTAATAAACAGGCAGAAAAATATTTGCCGAATTCCTTTATATAACATTATAATCATAACATAAATATAAATATAATTATACTAATTCTATCATAATTCCTTAAATTAAAGAATTTAATTTAATATTTTAATATAAAATTTAAATCTTATATAAATAATTATATTAATAAATTTCATTTTAACAAATTATTAATGATAAAAATTTTTAATCCTACATAACTTAATTATTAAATAAAATTATAAAATTTTAATTAAAAGCTTATCCCCTTAATTATTGATATTTAAATTAAATTATTATTAAATAATTAAAATAATTTAATTAAATATATGAATTAAATTCATTTCTTAAAAAACTAGATATATTTAAAAACGAATAACATTTCATTACTAAATATATATTTAAAATATTTATTTTACAATAAAATAAATATATACTTAACTCTTTTAAATTCGAGAAAATTATATTATTAATTATTATTTAATAAACCCTGATACACAAGGTACAAAACTAAATTCTTCTTTTTATTATTTAACTAAATTCTATTACTATACTAATACACTATAATTAATATAATTTTTTCATTAAATTACTTAAATATAATAATACTTTATAAAATAAATACAAAACAAATAAATTTATAATCTATTAAATTCAAATTAAATTAATCTAATAATTATCTTTTTAATGTAAATAAAAAACTTATATCAAGCTCTAATTTGATATCTAGAAACATTTTCCAATACATCTACTTTGTTACGACTTATTCCAAATCTTATGAAAGCGACGGGCGATATGTACATATTTTAGAGCTTAAATCATATAAACTAAATCAATTATATTACTTTCAAATCCACCTTCAAAATCTTTTTCATTAATTTATCCATTTAAATAATTTTATTGTAACCCATTTCTCCTTATTTATAAATTGCACCTTGATCTGATTTTATTTATTATATTAAATTTTGAATATTTTTAATCTAATGAAATATTCAACTACAACGATATACAAACTAATTAAAATAAGTAGTATTTATCGTGGATTATCAATTATAGAACAGGTTCCTCTGAAAAGACTAAAATACCGCCAAATTCTTTAAATTTCAAGAACATAACTAATACTAATTTTATTTAACATTTATATTTTAAATAATAGGGTATCTAATCCTAGTTTATTAATCAAATTTCATAGCCTCTTATTTTAATTTTTAAATTTAATCAAATTTAAAATTTCACCTAATAAATTTAATATTAAATTATATATTAATTAAATAACTATAATAAAATAAAATTTAATTGTATCATTTGTATAACCGCTACTGCTGGCACAAATTTTGTTAATACTATATATTATTCCTAATTCTAAATTTCTTTAATTATTAAATTTATATACTGCAAATAAATATATATAATAATTATCTAAATTATTATTTATTCATGCTAAAACTAACATATATTTAATAGTAATATTAAAATTCAAAGCTAGAATAAAACTTTGCTTATAATTCAAACAAAATAAACATTTTTATAATAATATTTAATTTTCCATATCTATACATTTTAATAAATTTATAAAATTAATAATTTTTTAAATAAATAATTTTTTAAATTAAATTTATAAAAATCAACTAAATTCAATAACTTAATTTTTTAATTTTTAAACTTATAAATATTCAAATTTATTTAAATATTTTTTCTTTATAAAAAAATATACTTATATTTTATAGTTTTATATAAAATATTATTAATTTATTTTAAAAAATTAATATTTTTTACAAATATTTAAAAAATTTTTTTACTTAAATCCAATCTTTCTTCTTTTTTTTTTTTTTATTGAAAGTATAAAAAAAAAATCAATTTTTAAATTTTAATTTATTCGCAACTTTATTGTTCTAATAAAATTTTTCATGTAAAAAAGTTTAAACAAACATTTATCAATTTTAAAACTACCTCCCCTACAAAATTCAATAATTAAATAGTTCAATCAGCCCAATTTAAGCAAATTAGATTTTTAATAAAAAAAAATAAATTACATTAATTTTTCATAGTTTTATAGTTCTATTTTATTAAAAATAACCCTACATTATAAATATAATTTAAATCCTACCCCAATTAAATTATATTTATATTAGAAAATATTTAATTTTTTACTAAAAACTATTTTTATAAATAAAAATTCTACCCCAATTTAAATCTATAAAAATTAAATTTTGACTTAACTATTTAATTAAAGTAATACAATTAATCCCATCATAAAGTTATTTATAAATAAAAATAAATTCTGCCCAACTTAAACTTATTCAAATAAAATTTTATAACTATTAATTATACTTACTAATTTAATTTATTCATATATTAAATTTATTAATTAAATTAAATTTAAATAATTTTCAATATATTCAATATTATTAAATTAAATTTTTATAATATAAATTCTACCCCAACCTATATTTAATAAAAATTTTAATTAAATAATGTTATAAATAAATAAATTACTTTAATTATATTATCTACTAAAAAGTTTCTCCTAAAATTTAAATTTTAAAAAACAATCATTTTCTTTTTTCCAATCTTTTATTTTTTTACCAAATATACTAAAAAAAAATTAACTTTTTATTCTTAAAAAAATTAAATTAAACCAAATTTTTATTTTAAAATAAAACTTTTATTAAAAAAATAAACATATAAACATAGAAAATACATTTTTTCATCGGCATCCCACAATAAAAAATTAATCTAAATATTATTAATTTCTTATATATTAAAAAATTAATAATATTTTATATAAAACTATAAAATATAGACTCTTTTTTTTTTTTTTTTTTTTTATTATTTTTTTTTTTTTTATTAATTAATTTATTTTTTATTTTTTAATTA